AGACATTTGTCATTCGTGGTTTAATCAGACGACATATCGCTTCTAACATAGGAATTGCTAAAAGTCAAATTCGGGAAAAAGAACCCATTGTATGGGAAATACTTCAAGAAGTTATGCAGGGGCATCCTGTATTGTTGAATAGAGCGCCCACCCTGCATAGATTAGGCATACAGGCGTTCCAGCCCATTTTAGGGGGTGGACGTGCTATTTGTTTACATCCATTAGTTCGTAAAGGATTCAATGCAGACTTTGATGGGGATCAAATGGCTGTTCATGTACCTTTATCTTTGGAAGCGCAAGCGGAGGCTCGTTTACTTATGTTTTCTCATATGAATCTCTTTTCTCCGGCTATTGGAGATCCCATTTCGGTACCAACCCAAGATATGCTTATTGGACTCTATGTATTAACGATCGGGAATCGTCGAGGTATTTGTGCAAATAGGTATAATCCATGGAATCGCATAAACTATCAAAATGAAACAGTTAATGATTATAAGTATAAATATACTACGAAAGAGAAAGAGCCCTATTTTTGTAGTTCCTATGATGTACTTATAGTTTATCAGCAGAAACGAATCAATTTAGATAGTCCTTTGTGGCTTCGGTGGCGACTAGATCAACGTGTCATTGCCTCAAGAGAAGTTCCTGTCGAAGTTCAATATGAATCTTTGGGTACCTATCATGAAATTTATGGGCACTATCTAATAGTAAGACGTATAAAAAAACAAACCCTTTGTATATACACCCGAACCACTGTTGGTCATATTTCTTTTTCTCGAGAAATAGAAGAAGCCATACAGGGGTTTTGTCAGGCCTACTCATACGGTACCTAAGCTAAGGAATTATGTAATACCGCGGGAATTTTGATCTCTCCGGTTCAACTGGAATCATAATTCCTTAATTTCTACATGAATCGAGATCCAGTAAAGGAGGTCTTCGAATCACTGACTCAAACCCATTGGCGAATCCTACTCAGCGGAATAGAGAAGTACTTATGGCAGAATGGGCTGATCTGTTCTTTTACAATAAAGCGATAGATGGGTCTGCCATGAAACGACTTATTAGCAGATTAATAGATCACTTCGGAATGGCATATACATCGCACACCCTGGATCAAGTAAAGACTCTGGGTTTCCAGCAAGCCACTGCTACATCCATTTCATTAGGAATTGATGATCTTTTAACAGTACCTTCTAAGGGGTGGCTAGTCCAAGATGCTGAACAACAAAGTTTCATTTTAGAAAAGCACCATCATTATGGGAATGTACACACAGTAGAAAAATTACGCCAATCCATTGAGATATGGTATGCTACAAGTGAATATTTGAGACAAGAAATGCATCCTAATTTTAGGATGACTGATCCTTCTAATTCAGTCCATATAATGTCCTTTTCGGGAGCTAGAGGAAATGCATCTCAGGTACACCAATTAGTAGGTATGAGAGGATTAATGTCGGATCCCCAAGGACAAATGATTGATTTACCGATTCAAAGCAATTTACGCGAAGGACTTTCTTTAACGGAATATATCATTTCCTGCTACGGAGCCCGCAAAGGAGTTGTGGATACTGCTGTACGAACATCAGATGCTGGATACCTCACGCGTAGACTTGTTGAAGTAGTTCAACACATTGTTGTACGTAGAACAGATTGTGGCACTACCCGAGGCATTTCCGTGAGTCCTAGAAATGGGATGACGGAAAGAATTTGGGTCCAAACACTAATTGGTCGTGTATTAGCATACAATATATATATGGGCCTACGTTGCATTGCCGCTCAAAATAAAGATATTGGGGTTGGACTTGTCACTCGATTCATAACCTTTCGAACACAACCAATATATATTCGAACCCCCTTTCTTTGCAGGAGTATATCTTGGATCTGTCGATTATGTTATGGTCAGAGTCCCACTCATGGCGACCTGGTCGAATTAGGAGAAGCAGTAGGTATTATTGCGGGTCAATCAATCGGCGAACCGGGGACTCAACTAACATTAAGAACCTTTCATACCGGTGGAGTATTCACAGGTGGTACTGCAGAACATGTACGAGCTCCTTTTAAGGGAAAAATAAAATTCAATGAGGATTTGGTTCATCCCACACGTACACGTCATGGGCATCCTGCTTTTCTATGTTATATAGACCTGTATGTAACTATTGAGAGTCACGATATTCTACATAATGTGAATATTCCACCCAAAAGTTTTCTTTTAGTTCAAAATGATCAATATGTAGAATCAGAACAAGTGATTGCTGAGATTCGCGCTGGAACATCCACTTTCAATTTTAATAAAGTTAAAGAGAAAGTTCGAAAACATATTTATTCTGACTCAGAGGGAGAAATGCACTGGAGTACCGATGTGTACCATGCACCTGAATATAAATATGGTAATGTTCATCTCTTACCCAAAACAAGTCATTTATGGATATTATCAGGATCTCTGTGCAGATCCAGTATAGTGCCTTTTTCGCTCCACAAGGATCAAGATCAAATGAATGTT